TTAACAATCTTATTTTTCAGTTATTAAACCCCTTTCTTTTTCCAAGTGCAATTTTTATAAGATTAGTGAACATTTATCTATTTCGATGCAACAATAAATTGTTATTCTTAACAAGTAGTTTTGTTGGTTGGTTAATTGGTCACATCTTGTTAATGAAATTGATTGGATTTCTATTAGTCCGGTTCCGGCAAAATAATTTGATAAATTCGATCAAATCGAAGGTAACTGTTCGCTTGGATAAGTATATTCTGTTCAAATTGTGGGATTATGTGGGTCAAATATTTGTTGTTTTTTCATTTCTTACCCTTTTACACTGTTTAGGCAGAATACCTTTTCCTTATCGTTTGACTGAGGAAGTGGAAGACTTAGAAGAAGTGGAAGAAACTGAAGAAAACGATGAAATTGGAGAATTTGATGGTGAAAGAGATTCGAAAATGGAAGAAGATCTTTCTCATTATCTTTTTTCGGAAAAAGATAAAACTTTCAACAAAATCCAGAAAGGGAAGAATCTTGAAAAACTTCTTTTAACTACTCTTTTCGATTATCAACGATGGAATCGTCCATTGCGATATATCAAAAATGATAAATTTGAAAATGTTGTAAGAGATGAAAATTCACAATTTTTTTTTAATATATGTCAAAGTGATGGAAAAGAAAGAATATCTTTCACGTATCCACCCGATTTATCTACTTTTCTTAAAATCATGGAAAAAAAAATAGATCTCTTCACAAGAGATAATATCTCCTATAATGAATTTTCTAATTCTTGGAGCTCCACTAATAAAGAAAAAAGAAAGAAACTAACCAATGAGTTTTATAAAAGGGCTAAACTTCTAGATAAGCAATTCCTTCCTATGGATGTATTAGAAAACCGAATTAGATTGTGTAATGATAAGAAGAAAAGAAAATACTTAAATCAAATCTATGATCCTTTCTTGAATGGATGCTTTCGTGGACAAAACCAAGAAAGCTTTTCACCATCAATTCAAAATGAAACTCACACAAAAAATTCTATTTTGATCAATAAGATTCACGGTATCCTTCTTTCTATTAATAGTAATTATCCAGATACCAAATTCGAACAGAAAATAAATCCATTTGATAGAAAATCATTATTAAATGAAATTGGTTTTTTATTTAACTTAATAAGTAAATTTTCGGAAAAATCAGTATCAAGTTTGAATTTTGACAGACTTTATTTATTTCCAGAACATGAACAAGTAAAATTCTATTCCGAAGAAAAAAAAAGAAAAAAAAAATTCTTATTGGACACAATTCAAACTGATCTGGATGATAAAACAATAACAGAAATCAGTAAAGAAGTTCCTAGATGGTCATACAGCTTAATCTCCGAATTGGAGGAACTTGACGGGACGGAATCATCATTAGAATCACCTCAGATTCGTTGCGCATCCGTCGAACCTATACTTATTTTTAATGGTCAAACAGCCATTGACGATGAATCGCCTAGTAATTTTTTGAATAATTCTGACTATAACGAGGTTTTTGACCTTTATGATAGTGAATTTTATTTACCATATTATTTACGCGAACCAGATTTTAACCGAGAAATAATCAGAGGATCAATGCGCCCTCTAAGGCGTAAAACAGTGACTTGGAATTTCTTACAAAGACATGCCAATTCCCCCCTTTTTTTGGACAAAATACAAAATTTTTTTTTGTTTGATATTTTCGAGGATATCTCCCAATATTTGAAAGAATTTTTTAGGAAAAAAGATAAAGACAATAAAGACAATAAAGACTATCCAGAAGTTTTGCTTTTTCAAGAAAGGGAAGCAGATATTCTAAAAGGGGAAGAAGAATTAGAGGACGAAAAAAGACTTCGAGAAATAGAAGAAGCCTGGGAAAGCATTCTATATGGTCTAATAATTAGAAGCTTTGTAATAATAATGCAATCAATTCTTAGAAAATATATAATAGTACCTTCTTTGATAATAACAAAAAATATCATTCGTATACTATTATTTCAATCTCCCGAATGGTCAGAAGATTTTAGGGATTGGCAAAAAGAAGTGCATATTAAATGCACCTATAAGGGCGTTCCAGTATCCCACAAAGAATTTCCAAAAAACTGGTTCCAAGAGGGTCTTCAGATAAGGATCTTATCTCCTTTTGTTCTAAAACCTTGGCACAAATCTAAATCTAAATCTAAGCTACGATCACGATCTACTGAAAAAAAAAACGTGAAAAAAAAAAACTTATGGTTTTTAACAGCTTGTGGAACACAAGTGGAATCGTACCTTGATAATTATTTTCCCAATCCATTTTCATTTTTGGGTCCCATTTTTAAAAAAATTAAAAAACAATTGAAAAAAAATTTCAAAAATCGTTTTTTTCTAGTTCTACAAGTTTTAAATGAAAGCAAAGAATGGTTTGTAACTAGTTTAAAAGAAATAGGAAAATGGAAATATATAAAATATATATATGAATTGGGTGAAAACAAAAAAAATTCAACAATCAGTAAGAATGATCCAATGATTGAAGAATCACCCGTTCTAATTCACTCTATGAATTCGACAAATAGTTCATGGACAGAAAAAAGGATAAAAGATCTTAATGTTAAAACAAAGACAATCATAACAGAAATAGAAAAAATGACAAACGAAGGGGGGGTTCAAACTTCAGAGAAATTTTTGAATTCTAACAAAACAACTTATGATGTTAAAACATTCAAATTACAAAAAAATATTTTGAAAATATTACAAAGAAGAATTGTTCGATTAACCCGTAAATCATATTATTTTTTCCAATTTTTCATGGAAAGAATATACATAGATATCCTTTTATGTATCATTCGTATTCCTAGGATCAATATACAACTTTTTTGGGAATCAACAAAAAATCTTGGAAATAAATCTATTTCCAATAAAAAAACAAATAAAGAAATAATTGATAAAAAAAATCAAAGTATAATCCCATTTATGTCAATTATACAGAAAAATGGTAATATTACGAATATGAATTCAGAGAATTCTTGTGACGTATCTTCTTTGTCACAAGCATATGTATTTTTTAAATTATCACAAATCCAAGTTATTAACGGATATAAGTATAAGTTAAGATCTATTTTGGAATCTCATGAAAGATCTTTTTTTCTTAAGAATGAAATAAAGAATTATTTTTTTAGAATACAAGGAATATTTAATTCAAAATTAAGAAATAAGAAAAATCCCCATTCTGTAATGAATAAATGGACAAATTGGTTAAAGGTTCATTATCAATATGATTTACCTGAGAGCAGATGGTCGCGATTAGTACCACAAAACTGGAGAGATAGGATCAATAAAAATAAAGATTTAATCTACTATGATTATGATGCCTCTGACAAAACCCAATTAATTCTTTACAAAAATGAACAGGCAGACCAGGTAGACTTATTTAATTTTCAAAAAAAAATTAAAAAACAATATCAATATGATCTTTTGTCATATAAATATCTTAATTATGCAGATAAGAAAAATTCATATATTTATGGTTATAGATCACCATCCCAAACCCTTTTTTATAATGACAACAAATGTAAAAAAGAATTTTTGGATATAACGGGCGATATCTCTCTCAAAAATTATCTAGCAAAAGGTGCTATTCCAGATATGATGGAAAAAAATATGGATAGAAAGTATTTTGATTGGATGGTAATGAATGTAGAAATACCAAAACGTTCTATATCGAATCCGAAATCGAAAATTAGGTTCTTTTCGAATTTGTCAAAATTTTATAATGCATATAAGAAGAATCCTTGGATCGTACCAATAAAATCCCTTTTTTCCCCTTTTTATGGAAATGAAAAAGCAGATGAGAGTCGAGTAGGTCTATCTATGGGAAACCAAGCTTACGAAGGATCATACGGGCAAATTGATTATAATAATATAGATAATAATACTCTAGATGAATACATGAAGAATATAGATCGAAATGACTACCCCAAAGATCTAAACGGAGAAGAGGATTTCTTAATAGACAAGTATTTGGGTTTTCAAATGAACTTGGATAATTTCATAAGTGACACAATAATAAAGCAACTCGAATTTTATTGTATCCTGATTGGATTTAGATTGAAAAATCTAAAAAAAATTGCTATACGCTCTATAAAAAAGGGCGACCTAAATCTAGAAACTATGGCAATTCAGAATTATCAGGATACGGATTCCGGATTTCGCGACACTAAAGAATTGATGGAAAAACAACTATTTTCTCTGGAACCTATTCGTTTGTCTAGAAAAAACTATGAACAATTTTTTCTGTATCAAACCATAAGCCTATCGTTAATTCATAAGAAGAAGCGCCAATTTTTGCAAAGAAATACGGAAACAAGTCGTGTGGATAAAAACATACCAAGAACAAAAGATCAAAAGAAAAATAAAAATGATTTGCTTATTCCTGAAAATCTTTTGTCCAATAGACGCCGTAGAGAATTGAGAATTCTAACTTGTTTGAATCCTAGAAAAACAAAAAATTGCAATGAGAATAAAATAAATACTGGCTGTCAAGTTTTGGCTAAAAATAAAGATCTTGATATAGAAACAAAAAAACTAATGAATTTAAAATTTTTTCTTTGGCCAAATTATAGATTAGAAGATTTAGCTTGTATAAATCGCTATTGGTTTGATACCCATAATGGAAGCCGTTTCAGTATATTAAGGATACATATGTATCCGCGATTGAAAGTTTGATTGATAATCTTCCCATTTATCTTCTATTTAGAATTAGAATATTTGCATAATATGTTATCTTCCCATATCTGATATGGGAAGATAACATATCTTAGATATAGATAGATTAAGTATACTATAGAATTTTTTTTATTTTGTGAATCCATAAATATAGTATTAATATAAATAAATATTTGAGTTGGATTGCTTAAGCATAGTAAAGTAATTAATTGCATTTGAAAAAAAAAATTTAGTAAATTAAGATAATTTCATTAATATATATAATTAAATAATTATAATTAAAATATATATACAAATAATATACAAAATTAAAAAATTAGTTAGTCAATAAATAAAAAAAAAATCTATCAAAAAGGGGGAGAGTAAAGCTTTCATTTTATGATAAAAAATTCATTTATACCTGTTATTTCAAAAAAAAAAGAAGAAGAAAACCCAGGATCAGTTGAATTTCAAGTAGTCAATTTCACTAATAAGATAAGAAGACTTACTTCACATTTGGAATTACATCGAAAAGACTTTTTATCTCAAAGAGGTTTACGTAAAATTCTGGGAAAACGAAAACGACTACTGTCTTATTTGGCAAACAAAAATCAAATACGTTATCAAAATTTAATAAATCAATTGGGTATTCGGGAGTCACAAATTCGTTAATTTCAAGAGTCATTTTCAATTATTCGATTCGATTTCTTAGATACTGAATTTATATGAACTTTTTTTTTTTAAGATTCATGGAAGAATGGAATGAATCGAGGAAAAACCTATGAATGTCCCAGCTACAAGAAAAGACCTCATGATAGTCAATATGGGGCCTCAGCACCCATCAATGCACGGTGTTCTTCGACTTATTGTTACTCTGGATGGTGAAGATGTTATTGATTGTGAACCAATATTGGGTTATTTACACAGAGGGATGGAAAAAATTGCGGAAAACCGGACAATTATCCAATATCTTCCTTATGTAACACGTTGGGATTATTTAGCTACTATGTTCACAGAAGCAATAACCGTAAACGGACCGGAACATTTGGGAAATATTCAAGTACCTAAAAGAGCTAGCTATATCCGAGTAATTATGTTGGAGTTAAGTCGTATAGCTTCTCATCTACTATGGCTCGGACCCTTTATGGCAGATATTGGTGCACAAACCCCTTTTTTCTATATTTTTCGAGAAAGAGAGTTAATATATGATCTATTTGAAGCTGCGACAGGTATGAGAATGATGCATAATTTTTTTCGTATCGGAGGCGTAGCGGCTGATCTACCTTATGGTTGGATAGATAAATGTTTTGATTTCTGCAATTATTTTTTAACAAGGGTTGTTGAATATCAAAACCTTATTACGCGAAATCCAATTTTTTTAGAACGGGTTGAGGGAGTAGGTGTTGTTGGTAGAGAGGAAGTAATAAATTGGGGTTTATCAGGACCGATGCTTCGGGCTTCCGGAATAGAATGGGATCTACGTAAAGTAGATAATTATGAATGTTACGAGGAATTTGATTGGGAAGTTCAATGGCAAAAAGAAGGAGATTCATTAGCTCGTTATTTAGTTCGAATTGGTGAAATGACGGAATCCATTAAAATTATTCAGCAGGCTTTGGAAGGAATTCCCGGCGGGCCATATGAAAATTTAGAAATCCGCTGCTTTGAGAGAGAAAAGGAGCCAAAATGGAATGATTTTGAATATAGATTCATTGGTAAAAAATCGTCTCCTACTTTTGAATTGCCGAAACAAGAACTTTATGTAAGAGTTGAGGCTCCCAAAGGAGAATTAGGAATTTTTCTAATAGGAGATCAGAATGGTTTTCCTTGGAGATGGAAAATTCGTCCACCAGGTTTTATCAATTTGCAAATTCTTCCTCAATTAGTTAAAAGAATGAAATTGGCTGATATTATGACAATACTAGGTAGCATAGATATCATTATGGGAGAAATTGATCGTTGAAATGATAATTGATACAACGGAAATCCAAGATATCCATTCTTTTTCCGGATTGGAATCTTTAAACGAAGTCTATGGAATTCTATGGGTACTTTTACCTATTTTGATTCTTATATTGGGAATCACAATAAGTGTACTAGCAATTGTATGGTTAGAAAGAGAAATATCTGCAGGGATACAACAGCGCATTGGACCCGAATACGCCGGTCCTTTTGGAGTTCTTCAAGCTCTAGCAGACGGAACAAAACTCCTTTTCAAAGAGAATCTTATTCCATCTAGGGGAGATATTCGTTTATTTAGTATTGGACCATCCATATCAGTTATATCAATTCTACTAAGCTATTCAGTAATTCCTTTTGGCTATAACTTTATTTTATCTGATTTCAATATAGGTGTTTTTTTATGGATTGCGATTTCGAGTATTGCTCCCATTGGACTTCTTATGTCAGGATATGGGTCGAATAATAAATATTCCTTTTTGGGTGGTCTACGAGCTGCTGCTCAATCGATTAGTTATGAAATACCATTAACTCTATGTGTCTTATCAATATCTCTACGTGCGATTCGTTGAAACAGAAAGGGCTATTCGATGCTATTGCTATCCTCCTTTCTTTATACTTATACTACTATACTTATACTACTATATAGGAAAGGAGTCGAATAAATTAAATAGATACTTTCATTATCTTAATTTTATTTATTTTTAATTTAACAATTAGGATTGAAGAACTAAATAAGATAGTTATATGAGTGAAATAAAACAGCTTCTATTGAATAGAATTTCAGAATACGATATTACTTCTAGTTAATAGTTAGTATGATGATTTCAAATGGTAGTAAAAATATTGAGTCTCATTTTCTATGTATAAGAATGAAGTGAATTATAAACAGAAGAGGCTATTAAACCCAAGATTGGATAATTAGTCATCCTGTTTTGAAGCGGGCTCAAAAGACCAACCTTATTGAGTTTTAGTTACCATTTTTATGAATTATCATAGATGCATTAACATAAAATAAATAAGGGGTTAATAAAAAAAGAGTGGATGGTTAGAAACACCAAGATACACAAAGGATTAGTAACGCAGATTTTGTAAATTATCCAAAAGAGAATTTACGCATAATAAAAAAAGAATCCTAATTCTAATTGGGGCTTTAAATTGGTAGAAAAAATCAAGCAGTACTCCCCACAATTCCGATCCAGAGTATGCTTCCATCCACTTATTAAATAAATTACTATCAGGAACGAAAAAATCCTTTGAAATTTTTTAAGTCCCTTTTTAATATTTTAATAGCAAAAAAAAAAAAAGAAGAATAGGAACGAAAAAAACACAAGAAATCAAAAACGAAAAAGCGATTTCCTTTTCGTTTTTGATTTCGTATTTCTTATATCCATATTCATGGAGATTCAATTCATGTCATAATTAAGAAACTAATGTGTAATTCTTTTTCGTAATTGAAAATGAATTCTGAGGGTTATTGATAATTCTAAAAGAGTATTTTATTGAATAATTCTATTATTACTCAACAAATTCAAAATTTGATTTTGAAGGGATGAGATCAATTCAGAAGTTAAATTTCAATATTAAAATGGAGTTATCTTTTTTTATTTTTAACAGACAGAATTGAATTGGTCTAATTCAGAACCGTCCGATAGATTTGAATCTTATCTCTCTTCTCTCTTAGGGATATATCAAGAAGAGATCAATAATCGGCCCGGTCCTTAGATTTACTGAAGGCTTTCCAGGAGCCGTATGAGGTGAAAATCTCATGTACGGTTCTGTAATAGAGATGAGAACAGTAATGTTATCACCGACTAGGATTATCTAACAGTTTAAGTACAGTTGATATAGTTGATGCGCAATCAAAATATGGTTTTTGGGGATGGAATTTGTGGCGTCAACCTATGGGTTTCATCGTTTTTTTAATTTCTTCGCTAGCAGAATGTGAAAGATTACCTTTTGATTTACCAGAAGCAGAAGAAGAATTAGTAGCGGGTTATCAAACGGAATATTCCGGTATCAAATTTGGTTTATTTTACGTTGCTTCCTATTTAAACCTATTAATTTCTTCATTATTTGTCACAGTTCTTTACTTGGGTGGTTCCAATATATCTATTCCATACATATTCGTTTCTGAGTTTTTTGAAATAAATAAAACATATGGAGTTTTTGGAACTACAATTGATCTCTTTATTACATTAGCTAAAACTTATTTTTTCTTATTCCTTTCTATCATAACAAGATGGGCTTTGCCTAGGCTAAGAATGGATCAATTATTAAATCTTGGATGGAAATTTCTTTTACCTATTTCTCTTGGTAATCTATTATTAACAACTTCGTCTCAATTGTTTTCACTATAAAAAAAAGATTGATCTTCTATATGTAAGAGAAAGAAATAAAACAAAAATATTCATAGATATTTACGATATGTTCCTTATGGTAACTGGGTTCATGAATTATGGTCAACAAACAGTCCGAGCTGCAAGGTACATTGGTCAAGGTTTCATGATTATCTTATCTCACGCAAATCGTTTACCTGTAACTATTCAATATCCTTATGAAAAATTAATCACACCGGAACGTTTACGCGGTCGAATCCATTTTGAATTTGATAAATGCATTGCTTGTGAAGTATGTGTTCGTGTATGTCCTATAGATTTACCCGTTGTTGATTGGAAACTGGAAACTGATATTCGAAAGAAACGATTGCTTAATTACAGTATTGATTTTGGAATCTGTATTTTTTGTGGTAACTGTATTGAGTATTGTCCAACAAATTGTTTATCAATGACTGAAGAATATGAACTTTCGACTTATGATCGTCACGAATTGAATTATAATCAAATTGCTTTGGGCCGTTTACCAATGTCAGTAATTGATGATTATACAATTCGAACAATTCAAATTAATAAATAAAATTTTTTATAATTAAATACAATTCTTAATAAAAATAAAAAAATCATATATAATTATAATAATATAATATAAATATATATATGTATAGATAGAATAAATAATAATATAATAATAATTATATATTATTATATCAAATCAAAATATTATAAAAAAATGAATAAATATTAGATATCAGATTAGAAATATTCGATATTCTATTCTAGATTATAGAAATCTATGTTTTCAATAGAATAGATAATATAAATTAAATATATTATATAAATTTAAATGTTCAATATTAAATTAAATAGTTATATAGACTTTTATACTTTCGTTTTAGTATAGTTTCAAACTACTCTTTCGTATAAAGACTGGAATGACATTGATTATATAATTGTACCTATATCAATTCAAACTCCCTAGGGTTTTTTTAATGCAAAGAGAAATTGAAGTATATAAAATTTTTTCCTGGTCATATCAATAAGGTCATGAAATTTCGATTTCTTTGTCTTTTTTTACATATAATGGATTTGCCTGAAACGCTACATGATTTTCTTTTAGTCTTTCTGGGATCGGGTCTTGTATTAGGAAGTCTAGGAGTAGTATTACTTACCAACACAATTTTTTCTGCTTTTTCGTTGGGACTGGTTCTTGTTTGTATATCTTTATTCTATATTTTATCAAACTCCCATTTTGTAGCTGCATCACAGCTACTTATTTATGTGGGAGCTATTAACATTTTAATCATATTTGCTGTGATGTTCATGAATAGTTCAGAATATTACGACGATTTTCATCTTTGGACCGTTGGAGATGGGATTACTTTGATGGTTTGTACAAGTATTTTTGTTTCACTAATAACTACTATTCCAGATACATCATGGTACGGAATTATTTGGACTACAAGACCAAATCAGATTATTGAGCAAGATTTGATAAGTACTAGTCAACAAATCGGAATTCATTTATCAACAGATTTTTTTCTTCCATTTGAACTCATTTCAATAATTCTTTTAGTTGCTTTGATAGGTGCAATTGTCGTAGCTCGCCAGTAAGAAATCTTTAGAGAATAGAGAACTAGCAATATAAATCCAGATTCAATTTTTTTTTTATTGCCGATTGCTAATATATTCTTTTGTTCCAGACTTGTTATATTCTTTAGTCAATCGAATCTGTTGAATTGTTGTTCATATTGAAATGAATCAAAATTGATAAGGAGTTGGTCAATGATGCTCGAACATGTACTTGTTTTGAGTGCCTATTTATTTTCTATTGGTATCTATGGATTGATCACGAGCCGAAATATGGTTAGAGCCCTTATGTGTCTTGAACTTATACTGAATGCAGTTAATATAAATCTCGTCACTTTCTCTGATTTTTTTGATAATCGCCAATTAAAGGGAAATATTTTTTCCATTTTTGTTATAGCTATTGCAGCCGCTGAAGCAGCTATTGGGCCGGCTATTGTTTCTTCCATTTCTCGTAACAGAAAATCAACCCGTATCAATCAATTGAATTTGTTGAATAAATAAAATAGCATTAAATTAATCAGAATTACTCAAAACTCAAAAGTAGAAGTTTGAATAGTGTAATGTTTATCAATTCCAATCCAATTAGCATGTATGCTACACGAAGCAATCAAAGTATCCTGGTTCTACTCTCTTCGTTCTTTTATTTATATTTCATTTTATCTATACGTCTATTTTTATTAGAAAAATTATGACAAATCATTGATTCATCTGGTGTATAAATATAAGATTCATTTACGAATTTACTAGATTGAGAATTTTCATTTTGGATGTTCCAAAATTACAATAGATAAAATGTCACATTCAGTAAAGATTTATGATACGTGTATAGGATGTACTCAATGTGTCCGAGCCTGTCCCACAGATGTATTAGAAATGATACCTTGGGATGGATGTAAAGCTAAGCAAATAGCTTCTGCCCCAAGAACAGAGGACTGTGTTGGTTGTAAGAGATGTGAGTCTGCCTGTCCGACGGATTTCTTAAGTGTTCGAGTTTATTTAGGGAATGAAACAACTCGAAGTATGGGTCTAGGTTATTGATACGTTTCAAAAAACACAACACGAATACTTTTTTTTTTACTGGCAAAAGCCCGCGCTCAAAACTTTATTTTGAGCGCGGGCTTTTCTGGACCAAGTGTATCTTATTTTTATCACGAATTCTTTTCCTTGGTTAACAGTAGTTGTAGTTTTACCAATAGTCGGGGGTTCTTTGATTTTCTTATTTCCTCATAGGGGAAATAAGGTAATTAGGTGGTATAGCATTTTTATATGCCTAATTGATCTCCTTCTAACAACCTATGCATTTTGTTATCATTTCCAATTGGATGATCCACTAATCCAACTAACGGAGAATTATAAATGGATCAATTTTTTTGATTTTTACTGGAGCTTCGGAATAGATGGACTCTCTATAGGACCTATCTTACTAACGGGATTTATCACCACTTTAGCCACGTTAGCGGCTCAGCCAGTTACTCGAGAATACCAATTATTCTATTTCCTGATGTTAGCAATGTATAGCGGTCAAATAGGACTATTTTCTTCTCGAGACATTTTACTTTTTTTCATCATGTGGGAATTGGAATTAATTCCCGTTTATCTACTTTTAGCCATGTGGGGAGGAAAGAAACGTTTGTATTCAGCTACAAAGTTTATTTTGTACACTGCGGGAAGTTCTGTTTTTTTATTAATGGGAATTCTGGGTATCAGTTTATATGGTTCGAATGAACCCACATTAAATTTTGAAACATTAACTAATCAATCGTATCCTGTGGCGCTAGAAATAATATTCTATATGGCATTTCTGATTGCTTTTGCTGTCAAATCGCCGATTATACCCTTACATACATGGTTACCGGATACCCACGGAGAGGCACATTACAGCACTTGTATGCTTTTAGCCGGAATCTTATTAAAAATGGGAGCATATGGGTTGGTTCGAATTAATATGGAATTATTTTCCCATGCTCATTCCATATTTTGCCCCTGGTTAATGATATTAGGTTCTATTCAAATAATCTATGCTGCTTCAACATCTTTTGGTCAACGTAATTTAAAAAAAAGAATAGCTTATTCCTCGGTATCTCATATGGGTTTCCTTATTATAGGAATTGGTTCCATAAGTGAGACTGGGCTCAACGGGGCCATTTTACAAATAATCTCTCATGGATTTATTGGCGCTGCGCTTTTTTTCTTGGCAGGAACTAGTTATGATAGACTACGTCTTCTTAATCTTGACGAAATGGGCGGAATGGCTATCCCAATGCCCAAAATCTTCGCGATTTTTACTATCTTATCCATGGCTTCTCTTGCATTACCGGGCATGAGCGGTTTTGTTGCAGAATTGATAGTTTTTTTTGGAATAATTACTAGTCAAAAATATCTTTTCATGATGAAAATACTAATTACTTTTGTAACAGGAATTGGGATGATATTAACTCCTATTTATTTATTATCTATATTACGGCAGATGTTCTATGGATACAAGTTTTTTAATACACCAAACTCTTACTTTTTTGATTCAGGGCCAAGAGAATTATTTATTTCTATTTCTATCCTTATACCCGTAATAGGTATTGGTATTTATCCAGATTTCATTTTCTCATTCTCGGTTGAGAAAGTTGAAGCTATTCTATCTAATTTTTGATAGAAAGGTTTCTTGAAGAAATTTATAAAAGAACCAATACAAGAAATAAAAAAAGAGAAAAAAACCCTTTGGATAATGAAAAAAAGATTTTTATGTTAGATTCACTTAAAAAGAATTGAAATATGTTATGTTTTTTTGTTTGTGAGAACCCTTCAAATCAAGTCATGTAATGATTCAAAGGGTTCTCGACGATTTTTTGGAAGTTTTAATTATGGAAAGTTTATATTTAGGTTTCTCGGTTGAGGTTCTTTACCCAACTCATTTTTTAATTCAATTAGATGTAAATGAACCATAACTATGTAGTCCTATTCCTAATAGATTGATCCCTAAATAACATACCCAAATTATAAGAAATCCTATAGATGCCACTATTGAGGAATTTACAATTTCTAATTTTTTATTTTTTCTAGTATGTAAATAAATCGCGAATATGGTCCACGTAATAAAAGCCCAAGTTTCCTTAGGATCCCAATTCCAATATGACCCCCACGCCTCGTTAGCCCATACTGCTCCCGAAAGAATACCTATTGTTAAAAATAGAAAACCTAGACTAATAATACGATAACCCCAATGATCCAATTGTTGAATAAACTGAGACCTGTAATAATTTCTAGAAGAAGCAAAAGGAGTTGTTCGTAAAACATTATCTTTTTCATTGATATTCATGTATTTGATTTCAGCAAAATCCAAATTCTTGCTTTTACCAACAATTTGGATTACTTCTTGAAACGTAATGACTAAAATAGCCACCGATAATAATGATCCACATAAAAGAGCTGCATATCCCAATATCATCATACTTACGTGCATCATTAGCCAATGGGATTTTAGAGCGGGTACTAATAGTAAGGATTGTTGCGTTTTTTTGGTTAAAAGACCTGAAGTAGCAAAGCCTTGGGTAAAAATAACACTTGGTGCTATTATTGTACTTAAATGGTTTTTATCCTTTTTAAAAAAAGGAAGCATATGAAAAATGGAAAAACCCCATGAAAGAAAGATTAAGGATTCATATAAATCACTAAATGGTAAGTGCCCCGAAAAAAACCAACGAGTAATTAACAATCCCGTTACACAGAAAAAAGTTATTGTCATGGCTTTTTTGGACAAATCATATAATTCTACGATTTCATTGAATAATAAAGTTATCAAATGAATTGAAATAACAATTGATATGACCGAAAACGATATCTGAGTTAATATATGCTCTAAGGTTGAAAATATCATATATATAATGAAAATAAATATATATCTATCTATAATCTATAATAATAATGAAAATAAAAAAAATATGAATACTAGGATAGGAATAAAAATCGGCAATTAAATTCATTATAGGACTTCCTTTTTCTTTTAGAATATAGGATATTTTCTCATGCCGCTACTCGGACTCGAACCGAGATGCTCTAGCACTGCTTCCTAAGAGCAGCGTGTCTACCAATTTCACCATAGCGGCTTACTCGAAATCATAATAACCTATGCATTAGTCAATCGTCGAGATTGAAAGAATCAATTGGAATATTAATTAAGAATTAATTTAATACATACATTCTAAAAAATTTAGCATATATATATATATATATATATGCTAAATTTTTATAAAATCTTCTTTTCTTACTAATTACTAAAAAAATAGTCTTTCTTATTATTTTTGTAGTCTAATAAAAAAGAATACTCTTTGAATCGAGCTAATTCATATTTTTGCAACTTATTTCTTACAGAAAAAACTTTTAGAGTTCCCTATCAAAATGGATTGCGCTAATGAAAAAGCTTTCAATGCTGCCCAATATCCCTTTTTTTTCCAAAGATTCTTCCGAATTTTTTTTTTTGATGTAGAAGTGCGCTTTTTTGGAACTGCCATATTATTATTATAAATTTTTCATTGCTACGGTTTGATGTCAAAGACATTTCTTGAAATTTTTATATTATATTTAGAAATTTTTATATTATATTTATATAAATAAATGTTACTCTAATCTAATTTGATCTTCCAAAAAAGTAATTGACCAATAAAGAAAGTGATTTGACTATTAGAAATCTTTTGAACGACTTTTTTGCAATACTTAAAAATATTTGTACATCTTCATCGCGTCTTATTTTAAGATAAAGAGTGTACATCTTTTTTATAATTTTAATCACCATATGGATCTTCCCTATATATATAAAAAAAATAAAATTATTCAAATAGAATAATTTTATTCAATGAAAAATGAAATTATGCTTAGCCATTTGCAATATCTGCTTTTCTATGTGAAAAATCTACGAATGCACCTTTTTACGAAAAATAATAAATTCAATAGTATAAACCTTTCGATGAACTTAAATTTTATAACCTTTCCAAATATTATTAAATCTGCATCGCCTTTTATTTTTTTTATTTTAAAATAAAGGGTGGATAAAAGAGTGTACATCTTTTTTATAATTTTAATCACCATATGGATCTTCCCTATATATATAGAAAAAATAAAATTATTCAAATAGAATAATTTTATTCAATGAGAAATGAAATTATGCTCAGCCATTTGCAATATCTTCCTACTTTTTCTATCTATATAGATAGAAAAACTATCTATATAGATAGATTGATATAGAGTATACCTAAAAATAATAAGTCTTATTTGATTAAGAATCCCAAAGTACAAAATATAATAAATAATAATAAATATCTTATTTAATTAATTAACCCCTTTATCTTTCCAACAAAATGAATTCAATTCTTGGATAATTTACTTTGGGATATTCGAAGTATTGTGCAACGATTCAGAATAATTAAAACAAAAAAAATATCAAATTCTATTTCTATATCCACCTTTTTATTAAATTAACCGAACCCTTTCAAAAAGAGATAAAACAAACGAATAAGAAAGAAAATTCATTAAGAATCAAAATATTTTTTATTCTTTATTTTTTTTTTTGTATGGAATATACACATCAATTTTCATGGATCATACCTTTCCTCCCACTTCCAGTTCCTATTTTAATAGGGGTAGGACTTCTACTTTTTCCCACGGCAACAAAAAATCTTCGCCGTATGTGGGCTTTTCCTAGTATTTTATTGTTAATAATAGTTATGATTTTTTCGATCGATCTATCTATTCATCAAATCCAGAACAGTTCAATCTATCAATATGTATGGTCTTGGACTATAAATAATGATATTTCTTTAGAGTTTGGTTACTTGTTCGATTCACTTACTTCTATTATGTCAATATTAATCACTACTGTTGGTATTCTGGTTCTTTTTTATAGTGATAATTATATGTCTCATGATCAAGGATATTTGAGATTTTTTACTTATCTGAGTTTTTTTAATACTTCAATGTTGGGATTAGTTACAAGTTCCAATTTGATACAAGTTTATATTTTTTGGGAATTGGTTGGAATGTGTTCTTATCTATTAATAGGTTTTTGGTTTACACGTCCTATTGCGGCAAAGGCTTGTCAAAAAGCATTTGTAACTAATCGTGTAGGGGATTTTGGTTTATTATTAGGAATTTTAGGTCTTTATTGGATAACGGGTAGTTTGGAATTTCGGGATTTATTTCAAATATTTAATAACTTGATTTATAAGAATGAGGTTAATATTTTTTTTGTTACTTTCTGCGCCTTCTTATTATTTTGTGGATCAGTTGCGAAATCTGCCCAATTCCCTCTTCATGTCTGGTTACCGGATGCTATGGAAGGGCCTACCCCTATTTCGGCTCTTATACACGCTGCTACTATGGTAGCAGCAGGAATTTTTCTTGTAGCTCGGCTTCTTCCCCTTTTCACAGTTATACCCTTCATAATGAGTGGAATAGCTTTGATAGGTATAATAACAGTAGTATTAGGAGCAACTTTAGCTATTGCTCAAAAAGATATTAAGAAAAATTTGGCCTATTCTACAATGTCTCAATTGGGTTATATGATGTTAGCTTTAGGTATGGGCTCTTATCGAGCCGCTTTATTTCATTTGATTACTCATGCTTATTCAAAAGCATTGTTGTTTTTAGGATCTGGATCCATTATCCATTCAATGGAAGCAATTGTTGGATATTCTCCAGATAAAAGTCAAAATATGGTTCTTATGGGCGGTTTAACAAAACATGCGCCAATTACAAAAACCGCTTTTTTAATAGGTACACTTTCTCTTTGTGGTATTCCACCTTTTGCTTGTTTTTGGTCCAAGGATGAGATTCTTAATGATAGTTGGTTGTATTCACCGATTTTCGCAATAATAGCTTGTTCCACAGCAGGATTAACTGCATTTTATATGTTTCGAATCTATTTACTAGTTTTTGAAGGATATTTAAACGTTCATTTTCAAAATTTCAACGGAAAGAAAAATAGTTCATTCTATTCAATATCTTTATGGGGCAAAGAAGGAAAAAAGAAATTAAAAAAGAAAATTCATTTATTAGGTTTATTAACAATGAATAATAATGAAAGGACTTCTTTTTTTCGGAATAGGAAATATTCGAATACAATTAATCGAAATGTCAAAAGCATAAAACGTCTTTTTGTTGAGAGTACCTATTTAGGTACTAAAAACATTCCCTTTTTTTATCCTCATGAATCTGACAATACTATGCTATTTTCTATGCTTGTATTAGTATTATTTACTTTCTTCGTTGGGTCCATTGGAATTTCTTTCAGCCAAGATGGAATAGATTTGGATATCTTATCCAAATTGTTAATTCCCTCTATAGACCTTTTACATCAAAATTCAAAGAATTCTGTCGATTGGTATGAATTTTTTACAAATGCAACTTTTTCGGTGAGTATAGCTTTTTTCGGAATATTGATAGCGTCTTTTCTCTATAAACCTGTTTTTTCTTCTTTACAAAACTTGAACGTATTCAATTTATTTCAAAAAAGTGTTACTAAAAAAATTATTCCTGATAAGATAATCAATGTTATATATGATTGGTCATATAATCGTGGTTATATAGATGCTTTTTTTGAAGTATCTTTAATTGCGAGTGTCAGAAAGTTAGCTAAATTCAATTATTTTTTTGATAGACAAATAATTGATGGAATTCCAAATGGAGTTGGTATTTCAAGTTTTTTTATGGGAGAAGCTATCAAATATGTGGGGGGTGGACGAATTTCTTCGTATATTTTCTTTTTTTTATTAATCTTTTTAGTAATTTGTTATTATATATTTATATAAAAAGAAATATTATGAATTATATTAGAATCTAGATTGAATAGATTTATG